TTATGTAAGGTGTGATTACAAAAAGAGGAAGAAGCCGAGCTACAAGAAAAATGCCCGCGGCTACCATAGTAGCGGCATGGATAAGAGCGGAAATAGGAGTGGGCCCTTCCATGGCATCAGGTAACCATACATGAAGGGGGAATTGCGCGGATTTAGCAACTGCACCAGCAAATAAGAGAAAGGAACACAAAGTAACAAATAAAAAATGAACTTGATTATTATTATCAATTAAGTTATTCACTATTTCGAACAAATCCCTAAATTCAAAACTACCCGTTATCCAATAAAGACCTAAAATTCCTAATAATAAACCAAAATCCCCTACACGATTAGTTACAAAAGCTTTTTGACAAGCAGTTGCTGCAATAGGTCGCGTGAACCAAAAACCTATTAATAGGTAAGAACACATTCCAACTAATTCCCAAAAAATATAAATTTGTATCAAATTAGAACTAGTAACTAATCCTAACATTGAGGTATTGAAAAAACTCAGATAAGCAAAAAATCTTAAATATCCTTGATCATGAGACATATAATTATCACTATAAAAAAGAACCAAAATTCCAACAGTAGTAATTAATATTAACATAATAGAAGCAAGTGGATCGATTAAGTGACCGAACTCTAAAGAAAAATCATTATTAATGGTCCAAGACCATACATATTGATAGATAAAACTTCTATTTATTTGTTGAATAGAGAGATAGACGGAAAGAAGCATAACCATGCTTAACAGTAAAATGCTAGGAAAAGACCAAGAAAGAATCACTTCAAAAATTACATATTCCATATAAAGATACAAATTACATTATAAAATAAAGATACAAATTACATATTCCATATAAAAATACAAATTCCATATAAAAATACAAATTACATATAAAAATACAAATTACATATAAAGATACAAATTACATATAAAGATACAAATTACATTATAAAATAAAGATACAAATTACATATAAAGATACAAATTACATAGAGTAAATACAAATTGCATATTCTATATAAAGATAAAATAAAGATAAAGAATAGCTTCAGCTTCAAAAAGAACTATTCTATTCAAAAGTAATTCTACTCCACTTTCTAAAGTAATTATCTTATAAAAAAGATAAAAAAATAACAAAATACAACAAACAAGGAGGTTTGTGATGGTTAATCTCGTATACGTATGCATGAAGATAAACAATTCCGTGGTTATGGTCGGACTCTATTATGGATTTATTAGCGCATTTTCCATCGGGTCCTCTTACCTGTTCCTTCTCCGACCACGGTTTTTGAACGACGATCCAGACGCAATCGAAAAGAAGGCATCAGAAACTGCAGGTTTTTTTACAGGACAACTTTTGATATTCATATCAATCCTTTATGGGCCTCTGCATCTAGCGTTAGGTAGACCTCATACAATCCTTTTACTACTTGCACCGTATTTTTTCTTTCATTACTTATTCAGCAATAGCGGTCAATGGCCGAGCCAGCGTTTTGCTTTCCCATTGCTCACTAAGTCAATGCGGAATCGTAGGTTTCAATTGGTATTCCTGAATAATTTGCTTTTTCAATTATTCAGCCTTAGCTTGTTGGGAAGGCCAATGTTAACCCGATTAAGCTACATTTATATCTTTCGATGCAACAATAAGATGTTATTTGTCCTAAGTAGCTTTGTTGGTTGGTTAATTGGTCATATTTTAGTCCTGAAATGGGCTGGATTGGTATTTGTTTGGCTACTTCAGGTTATTAGATCGAAGACAATGAAGTACATTACATGTAATGTACTTATTCCAGCGACTAAGTACATTATCGAAAAATGGCGAAATTCTTTTGTTGCTGGTTTAATTCGTGAGATTTTAGCCATGAAACAGGTTGAATCGGCATTAGTTAGGATAAAGAATTCTAAGTTATTAGACGATGCACGGTGGTGGATAAGGGGTTCTTCGCTAATAAGCGGCCTAAAAATTAACATTCGCTTTTATGCTAGGTTGATACTTCGTGGATTTGAGAATGTGTACGTGGGAGCAAAATTCAGACAGGATATGGAGCACCTCTTTAGTATTATCTTATTTGCTATCTTTCTTTTATATTTAGATCAAACACCCCTTTTGTATGCAGACCCGGCCGACAAAAAATTACAACTTCAAAGAAAACTATCGAACGAAACCCAAGCTGCCAGAGAAGAGAAGAAACTTGAAGAAAGACTAACGAAAAAATTCGAAGCGCAAAGGAGAGCGCAAAGGGCAGCACAAAGGCAAGCTCTGCAAGAATTCAAGCAAGGTGTGGTAGAAAGCTATCTGGCAAAGCAAGTTGCGAAAGACGCGAATCAAATACAAGCTCAGAAAGACGAGAAGCAAATACAAGCTGAGCAAAAAGCGAGGCGAATCCGAGCTGAGCAAGTTGTGCAATACACATTTTGGCTAATCGAAGCTCAGCGAAGAGAGATGGAAATCGAAGCTGCGCGAGCTATGCAGGAAGCATATAAGGGAATGCTTGCTGCGCAAGAAGGATATGTGGAAGAGGGGGTGCAAGAGAAACAAGAGGGATTCCCCGAAGAACTTATTTCTCCTTCGCCTATTTTTCATTCGGAAGAAAGGGAAGAGAATCCGAAGTTATTAATATTGAAAGAAAAAATATCAATATTGAAAAAAAAAATATCAATATTGAAAGAAAAGAACGATTTATTCTCGTTTGAAATCCCTATTATCACTTCTCTTTTTGACCCGCAAAAACCACTCCGTCCATTACGATATATAAAAACGTGTGCTGGCGTTGAAAAGGCTGTCAAAAATGAGATGTCACAATATTTTTTTTATGCATGCCGAAGCGATGGAAAACAAAGAATATGTTTTACATATCCACCCAGTTTGGCAACTTTCTGGGAAATGATACAAAGAAAAATGGCTTCGAGGTTCCCACGAATCTATGCTAAAGCTAAATGGCGGGCTCTTAGGTGGTCTGCTCCTGGGAGTTATAGACAGTGGATTTCTCGCAATAAAAAAAAAAAGAACAGCCTGAGTACAGAATTTCAAAATCGAATTAAAACTTTAGATAAAAAAAAAAGTCTGCTAAATGTCCTCGCAAGAAGGAAAAGATCTAGCCTGCTAAATGTCCTCGCAAGAAGGAAAAGATCTAGCCTGCTAAATGTCCTCGAAACAAGGAAAAGGTTGTGTAATTATAAAACTAATAAAACTAAAAAAGAATACTTGCCTGAAAAAGAATACTTGCCTGAAATAGCCGATCCTTTTTTGACCGGAGCGCTTCGTGGAAAGAGCGACCCTGAAGTCGACGATGGCGGAAGGAAGACAAGCGATTTGATAAAGGTTGTTTTCTTAAAGAATAATATTACAATGGCAACGCTCCGAAATAAGAATGATGATGACTTGCGGGAACAAAAAAATGCCATAGCCCTACTAAGCAGGATGAAAAACCCGGTAAATAAGCTTCACCTACTTTTTGTTAACGAGAGAGATTATCCCTTCGTGAAAACGTTAGTAAATAGAATTAATGGCCCTGCAGTACCAAAAAAAAAGAAAAAAATTTCCAAAAGCAAACAAAAAAACGTCAAAAGCAAACAAAAAAACGTCAAAAGCAAACAAAACGAAATCAAAAGAAAAGTAAACGAAATCAAAAGAAAAGTAAACGAAATCAAAAGAAAACAAAACGAAAGCTACCCACGAGGAGTCAAATTCGGCGCAACCCCAAAAACCGAAATCAACCCACACGGAATCAGATTCGACGCAGCCACAATCGAAAAGTATTCATTCGCCACAGGCTATAGCTATAGCCCGCCATCTTTTGATGACATTCTTTTTCATGCTTTTGTAACGGAGCCCCAAAGAAATAAAAAAGCAGTTATTGAACTAGAAGAAGAAATCAATAAAAAAGTTCCTCGATGGTCATACCAATTAATCGACGAGTTGGAACAACTGGAGGGAGCCGAGGGAGAGACTCAGTTCTCGGATCATGAGATTCGAATACTCCCATTCAAACGTGTAGCGGTGTTTACTGAGAAGGATTCGAAAAAACGGAAGCCGTTGATAGATGAGCAGGGTAATTTTGTGCGGCATCGAAAAACATATGCGATACGTTTTTTAGGCCATATGTCCGATTTTCGTCGAGGCCTAATCAAGGGATCCGCGCGTCAGGACAGACGTAAAGCATACGTTTGTCGCACAACTCAAGTAAATGCACGCTCCCCGCTTTTCGCTTTGGGCCCCCGCACTTTTTTGGATGGTTTGGTTAACTTAGCCGTGCAGGTGAAATTCTTTTATGAAACCCGGATAAAAGGGGAAAAAATAGTGGATGACGATGACGATAACGAGAAAGATGAATTTAAAGTGATGATTCCGGATACGAAGTCGATTGTGGCTGAGACGAGGGAAATGCTGAAACAGGCGGGGGCCGAAGACGGGCAATCCTACGAAGACGTCGAGGATGATATACGAATTGAGAATGTAACGGAAATGTGGGAGAACATTGACTATGGTCAAGTCATAAGAACTTTCATATTATTACTGCATATTTTTCTTAGAAAAAAGGTTGTATTCCCTGCATTCATAATAGGGAAAAATATAGCCCGTATGTTATTATTGCAAGCTACCGAGTGGAAAATAGACTTCGCCCGTTTGAAGAGAGAAAGGTATGCTATATGCACCTATAATGGTATGAAAGTCTCAGAAAAAATCGCCTTCGACCAATTCCCACCAGACTGGGCCGATGACGGTATTCAGATACTGGTCACCAACCCTTTTTACCTTAAACCTTGGTACAGATCTAAGACGCGATCCATTCAAAAAGATCCGAAGAAAGAAAAAGATCCGAAGAAAGAAAAAGGTCCGAAGAAAGAACCTTGGTACAGATTTAAGACCCGATTCATTCAAAAAGATCCGAAGAAAGAAAAAGGTCCGAAGAAAGAAAAAGGTCCGAAGAAAGAACCTTGGTACAGACGATTCTTTTTTCAAAAAGATCCGAAGAAAGAAAAAGGTCCGAAGAAAGGCAAAGCGCAATTCGAAGGGGACCGAGGGGTTCGTTTTTTAACAAGTTTTGGGATCTTAACCGACCGTCCTTTCGGTGATCTAATAACCCCGGATTGGGGAGTCTTTTTTAATCCCATTAGAAACGAACTCAAAAAGAAAATTCGCCAATTTGAAAAGAAACATTCTATAATTCTAAGCAAACGTTTTCGAAACGTCTTAAAAAAAACAAAAAAATGGTTCATCAAAAGCTTTCTATTTCTAAAAAGAGCTCGTTTAAAAAGACACCCAATTGAATTATCTGGAGGAAGAGAAACCCCGGAGTTCACTCGTTCTCAAAAAGACATAGATAATCTTAAAAACGAACAAGATTTTAGAATGAGTAGGAATCCTAGGATTAGCGAATCGTTGTTGCAAGGTCCAGTTAGAGCTTTGAAAGATGATTCATTACCAGAAGAAAAAGTGGCGGATCCAGAAAAAGAACCGTCGGATCTGGATAATGAACTAAGAGCAGTCTGGGATGAGATAGATAAAGTTACAAAAGAAAGAAAGAAAATAGTTTTCACTCCTAAACCCGATTCTCCTGATAAACTCGTACAAGCAAAAAAAAATATTTTAAAGAAATTAGAAAGAATAAAGTCTCGCCGACACAAATTTTATTTTCTAAGAATCCGAAAATCCTATTATGTTCTACTATTTTTCATTAAAAGGATATCCCGCAATATTAAAAGGATATACCTCAATCCCCTTGAACGTGCCATTTCTATTCGCAAGATCCATCCACAACGTTTTTTTGAATTTTCAAAAAAAATGATTGAAAAATCCATTGGCATTGGCAAGACTGAAACAAATAAAGAAACAGTGTATAAAACAAAGAAAAAAAAGAAAAAAAAAAATCCCTTTATTTCGATTTTTAAAGAGTCGCTTTATGATAAAGATATTAGGATTTCTGAGAATGATATTAAGCTTGGGGATACTTGGAATGGCTATAAGTATAAGAGAAAGAAGGCAACAGATACTTCGGACTTAGCCTCTATGTCCCAAGCATATGTATTTTACAAATTATACCAAACCCAACAAACCCAACTTATTCACTTAGATAAGTTAAGATATGTTCTTCAATATGACGGAACATCCCGTTTTCTTAAGAAAGAACTAAAGGATTATTTTGAAGCACAAGAACTCTTTCATTCGAAATTAAAACATAAAAATAGTTTGAATTCCGGCAAAAATCAATGGAAAAACTGGTTAAAGGCTCAGCATCAATATAGCGTATCTCCCATTATATGGAATAGCTTAAGTCCCCAAAAATGGCGAACTAAAGTCAATCAAGAACGTATGGACGAAAATACAGACTTAAATAAAAGGTATTCTAATGAAAAACGAAAACAATTCTTTGAAGCAAATTCATTAGACGATGAAGAAAATGTAGTCGAGACTTACCTAGGTCAAAGGGCCGGGGATATTAAGAACTCTATAAAATCCTATAGCTATGACCTTTTTTCCTATCAATCTATTAATTCCGAAGATAAGTATGTATGTATAAATAATAAACAAAAAAATTCTTACAATTACAATAGACGGAAAGTGAATTTAGTTGATAGTCCAGAAGGTATTGCTCTTAGCAATCAGTTTTTAGTACAAAATGATCTTCTGGATCTGTATACGTTTCCAGACCGCAAATATGTTCCTTGGAGACTTTTCCCTGGTAGTTTAATTGGTGGAAACGATAAAGACAAAGACCGGTTTGTTAAGATGTGGACCGCGACAAATAGTGGTAATGCTGTTAAGTACTGGACCGCGGCAAATGGTAATACCAGTATTAAGCCTGGGGTTTTTTGGACTTTTCAAAATTCTCAAAGAACTAAAAAACAAAACCCACTTTTTGATTGGCGGGGAATGAATACAGAACTACCAAATAGGTGCATCTCGGATCTGAAAGGTTGGTTCTTCTTCTCGGAGTTGCTCAAACTGGATCTTAGGTATCAAGTAAAACCGTGGATCCTATCAAAAAATTTACTTTTTGAAAATTTAATTTTTGAAAATCAAGAAGAAAATCCAAATCTTATTCAAAATCCTATTGAAGATGGAAGGCAAAATGTTATTCAAAATGAAAATGAAAATGATCCTATTGAAGATGGAAGGCAAAATGTTATTCAAAATGAAAATGAAAATGCTATTCAAAATCTTATCGATTTTTTTCTTGAAAAAAAAAACAGTCCAAAGGATACAAACCAAGAATTGCACGCGCAAGCGAAAGCGAGAATTTGGGATGCACTTGTAGCGAGTTTAAAACAAAAAAGAGAGCAAAAAGAGAGAAAAAATAAACGAATAGCGCAACTAATAGAGAAAAAAAAACAAAAAGAAATAGAGAAACAAAAGAGAAAAATAGAGAAACAAAAGAGAAAAAAAGAGAAAATAGAGAATGCAAAAAAAAAAATAGAGAATGAAAAAAAAAAAATAGAGACTGAAGAAGAAAAAATAGAGAAAGAAAAGAGAAAAAAAGAGAGAAAAAAAGAGAAACTAAAAAAAAAAGTAGCGAAGAATATAGAGAAACTAAAAAACAAAGTAGCGAAGAATGTAGCGAAGAATATAGAGAAACTAAAAAAACAAAGAGCGAAGAATATAGCGAGAATGGAAGAAGAAGACAAAAAAGCGAGAAAAAAAAGAAAAAGAAAAGTACAAGTACAAGAAAACAAAATTCCTTACACAGCCTTTGGATCAGACAAATGGCAACGGCCCATCGCGGAATACCCAAAAAGCGGGGATATCCGTAATTTTCAAGTGATATTGCCGGAGGATGATGATGAGGACGATGAGGAGGACCGATTGGACGAACTCAAATTGAATGCCTACGAATTGAGTAGAATCCAGAAAATTACAGATGAGAAAAGGATGAAAAGAAATTTGCTAAGCTCTATCAAAAGGGAAAGACTGAAAATGGAGTTTTCGACAAGAAACAATAGTCTTGCGACCATTATGCTTACCCACGGAATATTCAGTATCGAACCACTTCGTATATCTAGACAAAATCAGGACGCATCATTTTTGATCTATCAACTGATAAAGATTTCCTTGGTTGAGCAGCTTGATCCCTACGATCATAATGATAGTTTCGAACTTACTGAAAAATACAGAGCCCGAAGAAATTTTTTTATGCCTAAGACCAATGCGGAAACTATGCACAAAAGTGATTCTGATTTGTTTGTTCCCGAAACTATTTTATCCACCAAACGGCGTAGAGAATTGCGAATTCTAATTTCTTTCTATTCGAGAAGGGGAAAAAGAAAAAATCGTATCTATAAAAATCCAGTATTTTGGAAATACGTAAAAAACTGTGGTGAAGTTGTGGATAACAGCGAAAAAAAGAAAAAGAAACTAATAAAATCATTTCTTTGGCCTAATTATCGATTAGAAGATTTAGCTTGTATGAATCGATATTGGTTTAATGCGCAGAATGGGAGCCGTTTCAGTATGCTAAGGATACGTATGTATCCGCGATTGAAAATTCGTTAAGGATACCCTTTTTTATATCCATTCTATACCCTATTTGATATCTGAAACAACGAGATGCATTGGATTTCCATTCCGGTATCGGAATGGAAATCCAATGCACAGACCACTATCGATTAGATCTATAAATAAATGAACAGAATCGTATTTTTTCTTTTCTTTTGTTTCTTTTTATTTTCTGTGTTTTGAGTGTCAAAATATACCATGCTTTCAGATTACTATTTCAACCAACTCGTAAATTGGATTGATGAACTTTATTTGATAAAATGATTTCATAAGTTGAGAAAATTCGGAGTTCCTAAAGAAATTAGATTCTTATATATATATAAAAAAAAAAAAAAAATGACTAGCATTATTCTTACTGATTGGTAAAATTCATTTAGTTCAAAAAGAAAAAAGGACGATAGAATATTTTTTTATGGTAAAAAAGGCATTCATTTCCGTTATTTCACAAGAAGAAAACAGGGGGTCTGTTGAATTTCAAGTAGTTAGCTTCACCAATAAGATACGAAGACTTACTTCCCATTTGGAATTCCACAGAAAAGACTTTTTATCCCAGAGGGGTCTACGTAAAATCCTGGGAAAACGACAACGCCTGCTGTCTTATTTGTCAAAGAAAGACAAAGTCCGTTATACAGAATTAATTAGTCAGCTAGATATCCGAGAATTAACAACTCGTTAATTTGAACAAGAACTTGAATTATTTCATTTCTTAGATCTTGAATTTTGATGAAATTTTTTTTGTTTTAAGCAATTCATGAAAGAAAGAATTGAGGAATAACCTATGAATGTAACAACGACAAGAAAAGACCTCATGATAGTCAATATGGGACCTCACCACCCATCAATGCATGGTGTTCTTCGGCTCATCCTTACTCTAGACGGTGAAGATGTTATTGATTGTGAGCCAATATTGGGTTATTTACACCGAGGGATGGAAAAAATTGCGGAAAACCGAACTGTTATACAATATCTGCCTTATGTAACACGGTGGGATTATTTAGCGACTATGTTCACAGAAGCAATAACCATAAATGGACCCGAACAGTTGGGGAATATTCAAGTACCTAAAAGAGCAAGTTATATCAGAATAATTATGTTAGAGTTGAGTCGTATAGCTTCTCATCTCTTATGGCTTGGCCCTTTTATGGCGGATATTGGTGCACAGACTCCCTTTTTCTACATTTTCAGAGAAAGAGAATTAGTATATGATCTATTTGAAGCTGCCACCGGTATGAGAATGATGCATAATTATTTTCGTATCGGAGGAGTGGCGGCCGATCTACCGTATGGATGGATAGATAAATGTTTGGATTTCTGTGATTATTTTTTAACAGCAGTTTCGGAATATCAAAAACTTATTACGCGGAATCCTATTTTTTTAGAACGAGTTGAGGGGGTGGGCATTATTGGCGGGGAAGAAGCAATAAATTGGGGTTTATCAGGACCAATGCTCCGAGCTTCCGGAATAGAATGGGATCTTCGTAAAGTTGATCGTTATGAATGTTACGGCGAGTTGGATT